TCCCAACATGGAAGTATTGAAAAAACTCATATAAGCAAAAAATCTTAAATATCCTTGATCATGAGACATATAATTTTCACTATAAATCAAAACCATACTTCCAACAGTAGTGATTAATATTAACATAATAGAAGTAAGTGGGTCGATCAAGTGACCGAACTCTAAAGAAAAATCATTATTGATAGTCCAAGACCATACATATTGATATATGGAATTGCTGTTTATTTGTTGAATAGACAGATCCACAGAAAAACTCATAACTATACTTAATAATAAAATACTAGGAAAAGCCCACATACGACGAAGATTTTTGGTTGCCGTCGGAAAAAGGAGAAGCCCCACTCCTATTAAGACAGGAACTGGAAGTGGAAAGAAAGGTATGATCCATGCATATGGATATGTATGTTCCATAAAAAAACCTTTTTTTTATTAATTCTTTCCGATTCACCGGATCTTATCTCTTTTGAAAAAAAAAAAAAAGAAAATATGCAAGACCCAAATTAAATATTCTTAATTAGTCTGATTCTTTACCAAATCCTTCAAATATTCAAATCAAGAAGTTACAATTAGTCAAATGAGATCACCCTTAACTAGTGAAAAGTGAATACTTAATTAAGTAAGATATTTTAAGCCAGTTCGGTAAATACAGACATTTTTAGGATATTTTATATCCATAGAGAAAGGATCAAAGAATTTCACCAAACTAACGTACTTCACTCATAATATGAATTATTATATGAATCATAGGATCTCCTAAAGTTACTAACTTCTTTATGTCCGGATAGTGTATTGTATGTAATATAAATGTAATAAAAAAAATGAATTACATATCCTATTTTTTTTTAGGAAATAGGAAAGTAGTATTATCTTATCTAAAAAAGAAATCTAAAAAAATAGCTGGATAATTAAGAGTAAATTAAGGATTCGTTTTTAATATTTAATAATAAATATATGTCTTTCACATCCAACTATAGCAATGAGTAATCTCTTCAGTTTTGAATGGCAGTTCCAAAAAAACGTACTTCTATGTCAAAAAAGCGTATTCGTAAAAATTATTGGAAAAAGAAGGGATATTGGGCAGCGTTAAAAGCTTTTTCATTATCGAAATCTCTTTCGACCGGGAATTCAAAAACTTTTTTTGTGCCACCAAATAAATAATCAAACGCTGAAATAATATGAATCGGAACGGAGTCGAAAATAACTTCATTATTTTGTTATATAGTATTTTGTTATATTAGATAATTCAATAATTCACAGCCTAATATTTTGAATTGATCAATAGGAATAGGAAATAGCGCTTTCTTTGCTTTTAGGGTATTTAAATAAGAAAATAATTCCTAAATTTGAAAAAAAAAAAGATGAGAAAGGACGTTTTTTATTTTTTGTTCTATCCCTCGATAGTTCTTCCTATCTAGGGATAGAACACTCTAGTTACAACAAGTCTTATTCCAACAGAGGCTAAACTATGCGATGCGAAAGCTTATTATTTAGTTAACTGACATTCTAAAACTAGATAAAGACTCTATTAGTGAATACCCAGTTAAACATTAAAACAATTTTGTATTCACGATTCATGAATTTTCATCTTTCCTAAACAAGAGTTTACTACTTCGATCTGGACGATTGAGTATGAATAGGTTATTATTATTTTGAGCAAGCCGCTATGGTGAAATCGGTAGACACGCTGCTCTTAGGAAGCAGTGCTAGAGCATCTCGGTTCGAGTCCGAGTGGCGGCATGGGATCTTCTAAAAGAGATAAACTAAGGCCTATAAGTAATTAAACGGCCTATAAATAAGTAATTAAAAGTAATTAAACTACCAATTTGTAGTCTGTAATTTAAGGTACTCCCCCCTTTTTCCTTAAAAAAAATATGATATTTTCTACTTTCGAACATATATTAACTCATATATCCTTTTCTATTGTTTCAATTTTAATTACACTATATTTTATAACCTTATTAGTGGATGAAATCTTAGAATTAGATGATTCGTCAGAAAAGGGCATGCTAGCGAGCTTTTTCTGTATAACCGGATTATTAATCACACGGTGGGTTTATTTGCGACATTTTCCATTAAGTGATTTATATGAATCATTAATTTTCCTTTCCTGGAGTTTCTCCAGTATTAATATGGTTCCGTATTTAAAAAAAAAAAAAAATTATTTAAGCGCAATAATCACGCCAAGTGCTATTTTTACCCAAGGCTTTACTACTTCGGGTCTTTTAACCGAAATGCATCAATCCACAATATTAGTACCTGCTTTACAATCGCAATGGTTGATGATGCATGTAAGTATGATGATATTGGGCTATGCAGCTCTTTTATGTGGATCCTTATTATCAGTAGCTCTTTTAGTCATTACATTTCGAAACGACATAAGGATCCTTGGTAAAAGCACAAATTTGTTAAATAAGATATTTTACTTTGATGAGACCAAATACATAAATAAAATAAGCACTCTTGTACAAAATACTTCTTTTCTTTCTGATAGGAATTATTA